AGCCAGCAATCGTCGATATGCTCATATCGGTGACGTTATTGTTGCTGTGATCAAAGACGCAGTGCCAAATATGCCCCTAGCAAGATCAGAGGTGGTCAGAGCTGTAATTGTACGTACTTGTAAAGAACTCAAACGTGATAACGGTATGATAATACGATATGATGACAATGCTGCGGTTGTCATTGACCAAGAAGGAAACCCCAAAGGAACTCGAATTTTTGGTGCAATTGCCCGGGAATTGAGACAGTTAAATTTTACTAAAATAGTTTCATTAGCTCCGGAGGTATTGTAAGGTCTTCTAAAATAAGATAATACCATTGGTTATAGTAAAGTATTTGAAAGAAAGAGATTAAGAAATATATTCAGAATTTTTAGTAGATTGTGTCTCACGCATATGCCTTTAATTTAAATTAAAATTCATAAACAAATAAGTAAAAAAAAACATGTTGATTATATCAAAATTGGGGAGCACCAAGAAATTTAATTCACCATGGGTAGGGATATTATTGCTGACATAATAACTTCTATACGAAATGCTGATATGGATAGAAAAAGGGTGGTTCGAATAGCATATACTAATATCACTGAAAATATTGTTAAAATACTGTTACGAGAAGGTTTTATCGAAAACGTGAGAAAACATAAAGAAACCAAAAAAGATTTTTTGGTTTTAACCCTACGGCATAGAAGGAATAGGAAAAGGTCTTATATAAATTTTTTAAATTTAAAACGGATCAGCCGGCCTGGTCTCCGAATCTATTCGAACTACCAACGAATTCCTAGAATTTTAGGTGGGATGGGAATTGTAATTATTTCTACTTCTCGAGGTATAATGACAGACCGAGAGGCTCGACTAGAACGAATTGGTGGAGAAGTTTTGTGTTATATATGGTAATCCTTCTAATATACGAATTGGGTCCGAAACTTCTTATTTGTGAAAACAAAAAGAAAAGGGGCGGGTTGTCTAATATCGTTCCTCCTCCATCAATTGATACTTCAAGGAGGCTTTACCTGGAATGAAAGAACAAAAATGGATTCATGAAGGTTTAATTACTGAATCCCTTCCCAACGGTATGTTCCGGATTCGCTTAGATAATCAAGATATGATTCTAGGTTATGTTTCGGGAAAGATCCGACGTAGTTTTATACGGATACTACCAGGCGATAGAGTTAAAATTGAAGTAAGTCGTTATGATTCAACCAGAGGACGTATAATTTATCGACTTCGCAATAAGGATTCGAAAGATTAGGTGTTTTTATCAACTTCAACATTCCTTTCGTGAGAAGATGATTCGAGATAAAAAATTCCAAGAAACCTATTTTCTTCCAAAAAATAGATTCAGAATTAAAATGAGGAATGCCAAATATGAAAATAAGAGCTTCTGTTCGTAAAATTTGTGAAAAATGTCGACTAATCCGTAGGCGGGGACGAATTATAGTAATTTGTTCCAACCCAAGACATAAACAAAGACAAGGATAATCAGACTTGTTAAAACACCCGATGTAAAAGTAAAAAGGGTAAAAAAAGGGAGGGGTCCTTTTTGACACGAAATGGATATATCCATATATCTCTGACTCATATTTATGAGATGAAAAAATGGCAAAAACTATACCGAGAATTGGTTCACGTAAGAATGGACGTATTGGTTCACGTAAGAATACACGGAGAATACCAAAGGGGGTTATTCATGTTCAAGCAAGTTTCAATAATACTATTGTGACTGTTACAGATGTACGGGGTCGAGTGGTTTCTTGGTCCTCTGCCGGTACTTGTGGATTCAAGGGTACAAGAAGGGGGACGCCCTTTGCTGCTCAAACCGCAGCAGGAAATGCTATTCGTACAGTAGTGGATCAAGGTATGCAACGAGCAGAAGTCATGATAAAAGGACCGGGTCTCGGAAGAGACGCGGCATTACGCGCTATTCGCAGAAGTGGTATACTATTAACTTTTGTGCGGGATGTAACCCCTATGCCACATAATGGCTGTAGACCTCCGAAAAAGCGACGTGTGTAAAAATAAAAATTGAAGAGATTTCAAGATAAACAAGAGAAAAAAATGATTCAATTATTTGAATATTATTATGGTTCGAGAGAAAGTAACAGTATCTACTCGGACACTACAGTGGAAGTGTGTTGAATCAAAAGCAGACAATAAGCGTCTTTATTATGGACGCTTTATTCTGTCTCCACTTATGAAAGGTCAAGCTGACACAATTGGCATCGCGATGCGCAGAGCTTTGCTTGGAGAAATAGAAGGAACATGTATCACACGTGCAAAATCTGAGAAAATACCACACGAGTATTCTACCCTAGTGGGTATTCAAGAATCGGTACATGACATTTTAATGAATTTGAAAGAAATTGTATTGAGAAGTAATCTATACGGAACTTGCGACGCCTCTATTTGTGTCAGGGGTCCTGGATATGTAACTGCTCAAGATATAATCTTACCGCCTTATGTAGAAGTCGTTGACAATACACAGCATATAGCTAGCTTGAC